GGAACCGATGACGAAATAAAGAGGTTAGGTAGTAAAACGGGCTCTTTTCTTTTTATTGGGGATAGAGGGACTTGAACCCTCACGATTTCTAAAGTCGACGGATTTTCCCCTTACTATAAATTTCATTGTTGTCGGTATTGACATGTAGAATGGACTCTATCTTTATTCTCGTCCGATTAATCAGTTCTTCAAAAGATCTATCCGAGGAGTGAATGATTTGATCACTGAATATTCGATTCTTCCTTCAATTTGGAATCGATTCACAAGAATTCTTCCATTTTTCATATAAAAAAAATAAGGAATCGGATCGTGATTAATTGTTTGATATTTCAGTACGTATATAGGATAGGGTCATCCTTTCTGGAATTTCGATAGAAGGATTCCTATACCAATGTTAATCAACTCCATTCGTTAGAACAGCTTCCTTTGAGTCTCTGCACCTATCCTTTTTTTGGTTCTCGCTTTCTGAACCCTTGTTTTCTGAAAACAGGATTTGGCTCAGGATTGCCCATTTTTAATTCCAGGGTTTCTCTGAATTTGGAAGTTATCACTTAGTAGGTTTCCATACCAAGGCTCAATCCAACCAAGTCCGTAGCGTCTACCAATTTCGCCATATCCCCTTATGAGACCGAGATCTCATTGTGATCCCATCCCCCTCTTTCATTTATTTATGTCGGAACCGTTGAATTCATTAGATACTGATTCCTAATATCGAAAAAAAGTCTACTCCTATTTTATTATTTTATTTATTTTATTTTGATTTCTTGTCCATATTCTCTATCGGAAGACCCGTATTTGGTCCCATCAGAAATGATTCTATCATTGATGTATCTGCAATTCAATATGGATAGAGATATCCCACATATACATACCCTCCCCCCCTCTCATTTTTCCCGCGCGATTTTTAATACTGGAACGGTCGATATTCATTTTTTTTTTTCGTTCTACCTCCCCCCTTTCTGAATGAAACCGGCGAAATGTCTCATTATGATCTGGATTGCATCCTTATCTTATCCTTTCCTTAGTACCGATCTGCTCTAATATGATTAATCTAATCTGCTATAACTAACTGCTATAAATTAAGTATAATATATAAATTAAGAATTAAAAAAAACATTCTATATAGATTATATAGATATAGTTAGTTAGTTCTATTGCACTTATTTCTGTTATGTGAGCCCGCTTAGCTCAGAGGTTAGAGCATCGCATTTGTAATGCGATGGTCATCGGTTCGATTCCGATAGCCGGCTTTTCAATATTCCTTGATCTCAAGGAATATTGAAAAGACTCCTCTCTTTTTTTCTTTTAAAAATGTCGGGTCACCGATCTATTATGTCGTAGCAACTTCCAACTATGAATAAAAAACTTATTTGATTGGAGCAGTTAAATCTCTACACTACAGAACAAATCAAGAAAGGGGTCCTTCACTTCCTATATATACAAAATAATCCGGATATTGATACAATTCATCTCATTCTTCTTTTGTAGTCTTCTTTTGTAGTACTTCAATAGATTTAGTTTCGTTTATCGTTTAGTTCAGTCTTAATTTAAGTTTATTCTGTAAAATACAATTTTAACAAGGAGTCTTTATGTCTCGTTACCGAGGGCCTCGTTTCAAAAAAATACGCTGTCTGGGGGCTTTACCGGGACTAACTAGTAAAAGACCTAGATCCGGAAGTGATCTTAGAAACCAATCACGTTTCGGGAAAAGATCTCAATATCGTATTCGTCTAGAAGAAAAACAAAAATTGCGTTTTCATTATGGTCTGACAGAGCGACAATTGCTTAGATATGTTCGTATTGCCGGAAAAGCCAAAGGGTCAACAGGTCAGGTTTTACTACAACTACTTGAGATGCGTTTGGATAACATCCTTTTTCGATTAGGTATGGCTTCGACCATTCCTGGAGCCAGGCAATTAGTTAACCATAGACATATTTTAGTTAATGGTCGTGTAGTAGATATCCCAAGTTATCGCTGCAAACCCCGAGATATTATTACTGCAAGGGATGAACAAAGATCCAGAGCTCTGATTCAAAATTATCTTGATTCATCGCCCCGCGAGGATTTGGCAAAACATTTGACTTTTGACTCATCCCAATATAAAGGATTAGTAAATCAAATAATAGATATTAAATGGATCGGTTTGAAAATCAATGAGTTTCTAGTCGTAGAATATTATTCCCGTCAGACTTGAACCTAACTAAAATAACAAAGCTTCGGACCATTTTGCCCCCCCCCCTCTTTTTTTTTTTTTCACCGAAGAAGGGGTTTGATCCGGATTTTTCTCCCATTCACGTATCACAAATGGATCAGCAGTGAGATTTTCATTCCTTTCCACTCTTTCCGGTATTTTCCGTACTGCAGTAATTAGGAATAGAGAATCTCTATCAAATAAGGGTCTTACTGTTGGAATAATGGTATCAATTGTTATTTGATTTGATACATTGTGGTCGGTTGGTGAATTAGATGAAGGTACGGAAAGAGAGGGATTCGAACCCT